GTCATTTATTGAATGATAAATTACTACAAGTGATGGAGATACACGATTTAAATAACGGAAGATCCAATATTTAAAAATAGTATCTAGAATTACTGGAAAGGTGGAAACAAGACCAGATATAATTTTATCGTTATAAGCAAATCCAAAATCTTTGTAAATAGAACCAATCATTAGTTCCCAACCGTGCGGCGAATGAAATCCGATACATAAATCAGTTAATAAAAGAATCGAAAAAGCTTTGATTGTGTCGCTTAAATTATATAGGAATTCTTGAACCCAAGAGTTAAGAATAAGAAGTTCTTCATGACCCATAATAGAATAACCACATAGAATAACGAAAGATATTATATTTGTCGAGAAGTGCAAAATTTTATGGATATGATCCTCATTGTGCATCTTGATAAATTGGATCCTTTCTTTGTAGATTCCTATATGAAGCTTTTGTAAATGGGTTGCCGGGTATTCCTTTATCATTTCATCCAAGAGGAAGAGTTCCTCTAATTGTATTAATTTTTCTAGAAGACTCTTTTCTTGAATATCACTCAAAAAAGTTTCAGATTGCCTAGTATTCCACCAATTAGTAATCCAAGTTTTCAGACTTTTATTACATGAGAGAGAGATCCACCGGGGCAAAAATACTATAGATGCAAGATATATAAGAGGAATGAATGCTTTCTTTTTTGCCATTTTTAATCTGTGAATTGGTAATGAACCTACCTCATTTGTTGACCCTATGCGATCTAATATTTCTATCAAGCATGAGTTCTATTATAATATAACGTATCGAGCCTACAACACCGAAATAATTGAAATCAATTTAGAAAAAAGATTGTGATGATAAAAAAAGGCAAAAACAAAAGACAGAAAAGTTTTCTTTATTTATAAGAAAGAGATCCAATTGTTTGGTCATTAAATTACGGAGCACAAAAGAAAGGAGGAAGGGTCAATTGAAAAAAAGAAAATAGAGATAATTTACAAGATATAATCGATCTGTAGCTAACGTATCAATTCCCAATATTGAAAAAACAAAAATTCTTTCGTTTTTTTCCTCCTGTTGCGAATTCAGTTCATTTCAAAATACTTCAATGGGTACACGTAAGAAATAGGCCAATTCGGCAGCTTTTTGTTCAATTTCTCGTCTAGTCAAATTCTCATCAGTACGAGTTAAAGGAATAGCCCCCTGGCCTCTGATTTCCATATAAAGGATACGACGAACATAAATACCCTCTTTAACTTCTATTCTGATGGACTGAATATCTTTCATAAGGAATCGTAAAAAGATGCGACGATTTTTTCCAGGAAATCCCCAACGAAAAATACACACTATTCCTTCTTTTCTATCGAAGCGATCATAACCACTACCTACATTCCACAAAATTGTGCACCACAAATAGGAACTAATAAAGAGACCCGCGATCCCATAGAAAGACATCACAATCCCTTGTGGGAAAAAAATGATTTGCTGCGACGGAAATAAAGATATCAAATTCCTACCAAGATAACTGGAAGTTCCAACCAATAAGAATCCTAATGAACCTAAAAAAAGTATAAAGGCCCAGCAGAAATTACTTGTTTTTCGAGACCCCGCTATAAATTCTATCCATATAGATTCTGATTGCCAACTCATACATATTAGATCCAGTTTTATTTTATTGGAATTGAGAGAATAACCAAAATTGAACTTTCATTTTTTGTTTCCGAAGTAACTCTCATCAACTAGCACTATTTTGCTGTGAACCTTTAGGAGTAATTCCTATAATTAGTTAGATCTAAAATAAGAGCTTCCCCTTCATACAATCCCCTAATAGATATATAGATACATTTACTTTAATTTCATACATCCGCCTGATCGCGATATCCATTTTTTAAAATAGCTATAATGGATTTAGCAATATATCATGTTTACGCATGCATAATAGCTTTTTCATTTGTGTTCGGAGGAATCTACATCTTATACAATATTCTACTAAATAGATATCCGTGTTATCTAAGTCTTGAAAATGAAAAAAAAAAAGATAAGATTTGGTCTCATCATATCTAAAAAATTTTATTTTTTTGAACATAAATAGATAAAGAAGCCATTGCAATTGCCGGAAATACTAGGCCTACTAAAGGCACAAAAATAGAGGGGAAATTGTTGAAAGTTGTCATAGAATGGGGACCTCAATTTAATATTTGTACCTGTTATTGTTAGATTCTTAATTCTAAAGATATCTTATAATAATTCTAATTTGTATATTATATAATTATACTAAAGTATATCTAAGTGAATATATATCTAATGAATAAAAGAAATGTAGAACTAAATAAATGGACTTATTCATCTTTCTAAATGAAATATATGTATGATAATTCACTTTTTTATTATTAGTCTTCTAAAAAGATTTTATTCCATTTATCTTGTTGATAGAGGTTTACGGATTAGTAAACAATAATATCGGTAAAAAAAAAAAAAGAATTATACGCATGAGTCTTTCTCCAATTGAATCTTATGTCACCA